CTTTTTAATCACAGATAGTAAAAAAAAAGAAAAAGGATTCCTTTTGTAACCCAAGACTATACTATATCCTGCATGCATATCACATATATAAGTATCGAATACATAGTTCGAATTGTATATGTGTTATATGTAGTATATGTGTTATATGTATATCTAGTATTATGTATTAGTATAATACAATATATAATATATCAATAGTATTATTATATAGTATTAGAATACTATTCGAAAAACGACAGATTATATATGTCCAATTTGAATCGATTTCACCGATCTCAATTAATTCCTCTTTACTTCTCAGAGGAAAAGTAATAGGTAGGGATGACAGGATTTGAACCCGTGACATTTTGTACCCAAAACAAACGCGCTACCAAGCTGCGCTACATCCCTTTTAATAGGTTTACAGTGTTATTGTAAATAATCCTTTTCCTTTTTTCCAGATCATTATTCATTATTATAGATTTTTTCTTTTTTTTTTTTCATATCATATCATAATATCATATATAATAGATATCTATATAGATATAATATAAGAGTCTTTGGATACATATACGCTGTCAAGTAAAAAAGGCTTTTAAGGTAGTAGGAAAGATGCATCTTTTCACTTTTTTTAACTTAAAATAAAGGTAGAAAATCTTACGGATTGTTGTACATTTTCATTTGCTTTAGGAATTTCATGTACAAATACAAGTGGTTTTAAAAAAATACATACGCATCTGAGCATCTATTATATATGTATTATTCTTATGTGTTACAATATATAAATAAAGAAAAAAGAAGGAGGATTTTCAATGCGAGATCTAAAAACATATCTCTCCGTGGCACCGGTACTAAGTACTTTGTGGTTCGCATCTTTAGCGGGTCTATTGATAGAAATCAATCGTTTTTTCCCGGATGCGTTAACATTCCCCTTTTTTTCATTCTAGTTATTGACATGGTAAGGGGGTAACGAAGATTAGAAAAAGGATTCACTCTCTGTGACTAATCTAATCCCCTGCCCTTTCTCCCTTTCACCTTCTATTTGAAAAGGGAGAAAGAAAAAAGGATTCAACCTCAGCAAAGCTTGGGCTCAAGCTCAAATTTTCAATTAAAATCTTATCTTAAACTAAAATATAAAATAAATAAGAGTGAGAATGGAAATGAAAATGCGGATCTAGGGCAAAAGTCTCATACACGAGACTTAAATGGAATACTGTACTGTGATTAGAAATATAGTTAGAGGAAAAATGGATTTCGAATTCTAAAGATAAATATTAGTCCTAACAAAACAATAACATAGTTAGAAATCGTTGGATTATGTATTCTTTCTTATAATTATACTGAATTCTATTTACTATTAACATTTAATAGTTCTCTATATTATTGTTATTGCAACGAATTTTTTGACGTGTATTTCTAGTTAGCAATTTCTATTTTTTCTTTCTTTCCGCTTTAGGTCGAAAATAAGAGAGTTGCTTGAATCAAAAATTCACACATAAAAAGGGGGTTCATGGCCAAGGGTAAAGATGTCCGAGTAAGCGTTATTTTGGAATGTACTAGTTGTGTTCGAAAGAATGTTTATAAGAAACCAAGGGGTATTTCCCGATATATTACTCAAAAGAATCGACGTAACACGCCCAGTCGGTTGGAATTGAGAAAATTCTGTCCCTACTGTTCCAAGCATACAATTCATGGAGAGATAAAGAAATAGATCGAACTGAACGTGTCTGCGCCTTTTAAAAAAGTACGAGTCCAAAAGGGCGTATATTCTACACACATATTTTTTTATATGCGTAACTTATATGCATAAAAAAATTATATGAAAATGTAATAAAAAACATACATATTATTCTATTGCAATAAATAATAATTCGAATATATAGATATTCAACAATAAATATAGATAGAATATAAATATATATATATAAAGGATTCCCCACTCGAAGCTATGAAGCTATATAGAATAGAAACGTATATATCGTATATATAATAATATAGGCAATAGGCACATATAAAAAAATAGAAATATATAATATATAAATAAATATATATAACAAAAATAAACAAATTCAAATTAAAGTTAAAGAAAAGAATAAAAAAAACCAAATCCTATTTCTTTCTAATTTCTTTTTTTAGATCTGACCAAAATAGGATTTTCGGTAGAATCTTTTTTATATTATAAAAAAAAATAAACACTAAACAAACCATGGATAAATCCAAGCGGTCTTTCCTTAAACCTAAGCGGCCTTTTCGCAGGCGCTTGCCCCCGCTCCAATCGGGGGACCGAATTGATTATAGAAACATGAGTTTAATTAGTCGATTTATTAGTGAACAGGGAAAAATATTATCTAGGCGCGTGAATAGATTGACTCTGAAACAACAACGATTAATTACTACTGCTATAAAACAAGCTCGTATTCTATCTTTGTTACCCTTTCTTAATAACGAGAAACAATTTGAAAGAGCTAAGTCGGCCGTTCGAACTACAGGTTTTCGAGGTTTTCGAACAAAAAAACAATAGGTTTACTTTTTTTTATTCAAGTGATGTTTTGCTCTAAAAATTCTCGAATAATCAAAAATTTTTATTGATATTGAATGTCTTTGCACATTTTGACTACTTTATTTTCTTGTAATTGTAGTTTTTATTTTCGGACGAATTTCTATCTTCCCTTCCCGGAGTTCCTTCTCCGGGGAACTTTGTTTACAAAATTTCGGATGCTTCTTTCCAATCTTCTTTTTTTATGATCTCATTGGAAATACTATAAAGACAATTCCTATTTAATATAGCTATTTGTGCAAGTATTTTACGATTAAGAATCAACTGCCTCTTGTACAGATCATGTATAAACTTACTATAACTATAGTATATACCCCTGTCAGGTTCTCGAATTGCTGCGTTTATCCGAGTAATCCATAACCGACGAAAATCTCTCTTTTTCTTATCTCTATCGCGATGAGCCGAAAACAAAGCTCTTATTTTCTGTTGAGTAATAATACGAATAGTTTTTGAATGAGCCCCTCGAAAGCTTGATACAAATAAACGCATTTTTTTTCTACGTCTCCGGGCTATATATCCTCGTCTAACTCTGGTCATTGAATAAATGAAACTTTGCAAAATAACTAATTGATTTTATTTCTCTTTGAGTTATTTCTTCTTTCCTCACGAGTAATAACAAAACGGATTTTTCCAATGTATAAAAAAAATTCCAATGGCTTTTGCTACTATAACCTTCCCGACCACGATTTTTTCTTTTTTTTTCGAGGCCTTTCGCCTCAACTCCAAATGAAAGAAGAAATTGGATTGATACTAGGGATACTAGGGCGTAGTAAATCTAGATGAATAAAGAAATAGTGGGTTCCTTCGTTTCTATGGTTACTTCTTAAACGGTGAGGTCCTTTCTATACACCGGAGCCCTTTACTTCGTTTAGTTAACGGTATTGGTAACTTGTACAATTCAAAATCTTTGGCTCTACCCATGAATTATCCAGTAATAGGTCTTTCACAACGAGATCCGCCTATACAGTAACGGTATTTAGTTTTGAAGGTTAGCTAGATAGCTGACCCTGTTAGTCCGTTTTGCAAAAATGGGAGCATAATCTTTTTTCTTTAAAAATAGTACTTTCCCGCTTAATATATAGCATTTGCTACCAATTGGGAATTTGCTTCTCATCTTAAATCGAGCTAATCGGGGTTACACCGAGGGAAACCATAAATTTCATACGCAATAGATGGATATGGGAGATCTTTTTTTTCGACAATGACCGGAGTTCTTCCATTTTATCCTATTCATTGGTAGTGATCATTGATACTGGGAATTTTATTGCCCAGCTCATAAATTGAACGAGTCGCACATACACCCTAGTACATGTTCCTCGGCGCTGAGGACATCCCCGAAGAGCGGGGGATTTTGTGACGTTTCTGATTGGCTGTCTTGTGTTTCTAATAAGCTGTTTAATAGTTGGCATACTGAATCATTTAGATAAGGGACTGGTTTAGATCAATCCTAACCTGATGAGTATGAATTATTTCTAGTTATATAAAATATTACCCAGGAAAGTCAAAAGAGAAAATATTGATTTGTCAATTTAACTACAATTTAACTACTTTGGCTCTTTCCATTTGTCCTTCTTTACTATTTCTACTCCTTCATTCGCTATAAGATCAATAATTCCGTGAGCTTGGGCTTCTTTTGCTGACATAAAAACATCCCTTTCCAGGTCTTCGGTTAGAACCCAAAAAGGTTGGCCTGTTCTTTGTGCATAAACCTTTGTGAGTGTTTCTCGCAAAGTCAATAGTTCTTCCGCTTCCATCATACATTCTCCCGTTGATCCCTCATGAAAAGAACTAGCAGGTTGATGGATCATTACCCTGATGGTATAACAAAAATACGGTTACTCTATCTCACATGATGAGGCAAAGACAAAAGATAGAGAATAACAATAAACTTGAATAACCGTACGTGCATCTTTTGCGCATTGCATACGGCTCAACAATAGAATTTACTTTTCTCTTCCATCGAAGAAAAATAGAATCGACCAGATCCAGATCAGTAAATCATCCAATTACCACCCTTCTTCTCGTGAGTTCAAAATACTATGATGGTTCCGTTGCTTTATCGTTCATTTCGTTGGTAATTCAGCAATCCCAAAGTTTCTTTTTGATCCGAAATCAAAAATTTGTTTTATTTTCGTACTCTTTCAAACATAAATATTGTTAGGTTAGGATTAAGAGTCTTTTGGTATAAAAATAAAAAGTTTGTGACGCTGAAACGGACTCCGGATAAAAAAATCGGGAATACCCCTTTATCTCATACTCCTCCCTCGATACATAATCTAATGTTTTGAAAAAAACTAACAAAATTTTGCATATCGAATTCAAAGTGCCATGCTATTTTTACTATTTTTACTTAACACTACTCATAATATATATTGATATTTCTTGTGGCGAAGGCATAGTCTTTTTTTCTCAAATACAAATAAAAAACTCATTGGCGCAAAAGCCAAGCGTGAGGGAATGCAAAACGTTTGGTAATTTCTCCCCCGACCAGGACAAAAGATCCCATTGAAGCGGCTATTCCCATGCAGATTGTATATACATCTGGTAGCACCAGTTGCATAGCATCAAAAATAGCTATTCCGGGTAATACCCATCCGCCAGGACAGTTTATAAACAAATATAAATCTTGGGTCTGGTCCTCTATACTGAGATATATGATAAGACCAACAAGATAATTCGAGATCTCGGTCGTAATCTCTTGGGTTAAAAAAAGTAATCTTGCTCGATAAAGTCGGTTGATTAGGGTAAAATTGTATCCCTTAGGAACCGTACATGCACCTTTTGATGCATACGGTTCAAACAAATGTGAAAAAGAAAAAAATCAATGTGTAGATTACTGCCCTCGTTTTTTTATAGCAGTTTCTTCTAACTTCTAGTGAGGGGGTTTTGTCTTCCACTTTTCAATAAATATGAGTTTTTCCTTATTTCTACTAAAAAAAAAAAAAGAAAAAATAGTATTCTAAAGAAAAAGAAATAGTATATAGGTATAGTAAGAGGTCAATTTTTCGAACTAACTGCTCGTTGATTTATTGTTTCATCGAGATCGAATGCAAACCACGATGTCATTTTCTTGTTCTTGAGGGGGTCTCTTTAATTCTTTTAGGTTTACGCTCTACTCCGGGTAAAAATCTGCTCGATTTTGATTTGCACATATAGGTCAAATGCGTCTAATACCGCTTATTTTTGTTTTATAAGATTTCGTTTTTTTTCATTTAGTTCGTGCCTTTGCCAAAAAAATGTGATATTCGACATATTGAATTCATCTAGTCTATTCGAGTGATTAAAGTTTAGATGAGTCCTAGATTTGTTCCATTAGTTATATTCTAATTTCTCATTTTTATAAATAGGAACTTGGAATAATTTTTCATATAAGCAGTCATTTTCGATATATTACTAATTGGGATTTGTTTAAACGGAGCCTGGATACTTCATGTCATTTTATTGATTCAACCAAGCCAACCATAAATTATTCTAATTGATACTATTAGTCTGAATCCTCCTACAAATGGATCTAGTTGTACTTCGCGCTCCAAATTTTTGATGATTCAATCACTCTTTCTTGGGCGAAGGGAAGGATATCTCGATCAGGAAAGAGAACGGGGAAAGCCCATACGACCCAATATATCTGACAAGTCGCACTATACGTCAACCCAAGTTGCATCTTCATCTCCCGGAATTCGAAAGGGTACTTTTGGAACACCAATAGGCATTAACTGAAAGAAAAAAGAATTAAGTACTATATTTCACTTTGATATGGAAACGTAATAATTGGGCTATTCTCTTCATAATATCAACATATACGATAAAGGTTGATATTCTTTATCATATATGTTGTCGAGAATACATTAGAAAAGGTCATAAAAGCCGATAGAATGACTAAAGGAAAATAGAGCTTCCACTGATGAATAAATAGGATGGCATTTGCTCATAGAAAGGGGTATCAACCCCCATTGCATATTGGTACTTATCGGATATAAAATAAATCTGTTTCGCTTTGTTTCTACAAATATAATTGTTCCATTATTACCAATAGAATATTAACCCTTGCTCCGAGATAATCCACCGAACAAGGGTCCATTGATAATCATAGTCTTTTCCAATGCAATAAAGTTACATAGTGTCTATTTTTATTTGAAAAAGGGGTATTTCCATGGGTTTGCCTTGGTATCGTGTTCATACCGTTGTATTGAATGATCCCGGTCGGTTGATTTCTGTTCATATAATGCATACGGCTCTGGTTGCTGGTTGGGCCGGCTCGATGGCTCTATATGAATTAGCAGTTTTTGATCCCTCTGATCCCGTTCTTGATCCAATGTGGAGACAGGGTATGTTTGTTATACCTTTCATGACTCGTTTAGGAATAACCAATTCCTGGGGCGGTTGGAGTATTACAGGGGGGACGGTAACGGATCCCGGGATTTGGAGTTATGAAGGTGTGGCCGGGGCACATATTGGGTTTTCTGGCTTGTGCTTTTTGGCAGCTATTTGGCATTGGGTCTATTGGGATCTAGAAATTTTTTCTGATGAACGTACAGGAAAACCTTCATTAGATTTGCCTAAGATTTTTGGAATTCATTTATTTCTTTCCGGGGTAGCTTGTTTTGGTTTTGGCGCATTTCATGTAACAGGCTTGTACGGTCCTGGAATATGGGTGTCTGATCCTTATGGATTAACCGGAAAAGTCCAGTCAGTAAATCCCGCATGGGGCGTAGAAGGTTTTGATCCTTTTGTTCCAGGGGGAATAGCTTCTCATCATATTGCAGCAGGGACATTGGGTATATTAGCGGGATTATTCCATCTTAGTGTCCGCCCGCCCCAACGTCTATACAAAGGATTACGTATGGGTAATATTGAAACCGTACTTTCCAGCAGTATCGCTGCTGTCTTTTTTGCAGCTTTTGTAGTTGCCGGAACTATGTGGTATGGGTCAGCAACTACTCCGATCGAATTATTTGGTCCCACTCGTTATCAATGGGATCAGGGATACTTTCAGCAAGAAATATATCGAAGAGTTAGTGCCGGGCTGGCTGAAAATCAAAGCTTAGCAGAAGCTTGGGCGAAAATTCCTGAGAAATTAGCCTTTTATGATTACATTGGCAATAATCCGGCAAAGGGAGGATTATTCAGGGCAGGTTCAATGGACAATGGGGATGGAATAGCTGTTGGATGGTTAGGACACCCAGTATTTAGAGATAAAGAAGGACGTGAGCTATTTGTACGTCGTATGCCTACCTTTTTTGAAACATTTCCGGTCGTTTTGATAGACGGAGATGGAATTGTTAGAGCCGATGTTCCTTTTAGAAGAGCAGAGTCGAAATATAGCGTCGAACAGGTAGGTGTAACTGTTGAATTCTATGGTGGCGAACTCAATGGAGTCAGTTATAGTGATCCTGCTACCGTGAAAAAATATGCTAGACGTGCTCAATTGGGTGAAATTTTTGAATTAGATCGTGCTACTTTGAAATCGGATGGTGTTTTTCGTAGTAGCCCAAGGGGTTGGTTTACTTTTGGACATGCTTCCTTTGCCCTGCTCTTCTTCTTCGGACATATTTGGCATGGGGCTAGAACTTTGTTCAGAGATGTCTTTGCTGGTATTGATCCAGATTTAGATTCTCAAGTAGAATTTGGAGCATTCCAAAAACTAGGGGATCCAACTACAAGAAGACAAACAGTCTGATACAAAATTGCTTTAGTATTTTTCGTCTCTCTTTTTGTAATTTGACATTTGGGATCGGAGAAATCTTGATTTAATCATTTTACTTGTTCTTTATCAGTGAAAAAATTCCCAATAAACAGGTATGGAAGCTATAATTGTAAACCACAATCGAATCTATGGAAGCATTGGTTTATACATTTCTATTAGTCTCGACTCTAGGGATTATTTTTTTCGCAATCTTTTTTCGAGAACCGCCTAAAATTTCAACGAAGAAATGATTTTTCATTATCTCCGTTGAAGTAATGAGCCTCCCAATATTGAATGCATATTGGGAGGCTCATTACTTCGACTAGTCCCCGTGTTCCTCGAACGGATCTCTTAGTTGTTGAGAGGGTTGCCCAAAAGCGGTATATAAGGCATACCCGGTAAAACTTACAAGTAAACCAGATATAAAGATGGCGACTAGGGTTGCTGTTTCCATTCTTATATGAATTCGAGACCGCAACGGATCTCTGATAAGATCCTTTATTTACAGGGGAATGGTATACAAAGTCAACAGATCTCAAAAAAAAATTAGATTTATGGCTACACAAACCGTTGATAGTAGTTCTAGATCTCGTCCAAGACAAACTACGGTAGGGGCGTTATTGAAACCGTTGAATTCGGAATATGGTAAAGTAGCTCCTGGGTGGGGAACTACCCCTTTGATGGGTATCGCAATGGCTTTATTTGCAGTATTCCTATCTATTATTTTGGAGATTTATAATTCTTCCGTTTTACTGGATGGAATTTCAATGAATTAAATCCGCAAGAACTTTTTAGTTCGAGTTTTTCAATACAAAATGAAATTTCAGGTTTTTTATTTATAACCCCCTTGGTAGTTCGATCGCGGAATTTCTTTCTGTATTTCCGAAATATGAGTGTGTGACTTGTTATAAGTGATCCTATTGATAATACAGAGAATGAGTCTGTCATCTTATCTTTATAAAGACGGTTCTACCCCGTCGGATACTCAGCCTAGTATCTGGAGCACGGAATAGTTTGAACTAGATCCAGAATTGAACTATGATTCATACTTAATATGCATACCTTGTGACCGGATTCTAACTACAAAATTTTCAACGAATTAGAAATACTTATAAATTCAAATGGAAAGATTTTTCTTTCTGTTTATGCTTATTTTGACTAAAAGGTAATTTTTTTTTGAGTCATTAAGTCATTATACCTATCCCTATTTATTGAATAAGTGATGATCCGATAGTTCTTACTCAGGGAATCTTTTGGCTTGGCATTTTTATTGAATCATCGTGGTTGTAGTATGAATCTGGGGTTTCAATTAATTTATAGGGTCTTAACAAGAGAAATTCCTATCAATGAGAAAAACAATAGTCAAAGCCGAATTACACATAACTAACAAATAAAAGAAAAAAATAGGGAAAGAGAAGATTCAAGAGGCCTGTAGTAATAATAAAGAAAAAAAGGAAGAGCCGACTTGAAATTTTGGCATTATCACCACAAAGAAGAACTTTCATATTTTTAATGCTTCGTATCTGCACTTCCGAGAAGATTAAATCGGAAGATCTATTACATATGCGTTAGGAGTAGTATTTGTGTGTTTCTGCTTGAGCTGTACGAGAAAAAATTCTCATATATGGTTCTCAGAGGGGGAGTCCCCCCGGTTTACCTATCTCAATAAAGTCTACGATTGGTTCGAAGAACGTCTCGAAATTCAGGCGATTGCAGATGATATAACGAGTAAATATGTTCCTCCCCATGTCAACATATTTTATTGTCTAGGCGGAATTACC